GACACGCGAATTCGGATTTATTGGCAAAAAGGCAAAGAAATCGATTTCTTATTCCATTCCACTCGATTCAAGAACAAGAGAAAGAGCTAATGCCCCATTCAGGGATCTCGATTGAAATACCCATAGGGGGTATTTTCCGTAGAAATAGTATTCTTGCTTATTTCGACGATCCTCGATACAGAAGAAAGAGTTCCGGAATTACTAAATATGGGACTCTGGGGGCGCATTCAATCGTCAAAAAAGAGGACTTGATTGAGTATCGAGGACTCAAAAAAATTAAGCCAAAATACCAAATGCAAATAGATCGCCTTTTTTTCATTCCCGAGGAAGTGCATATTTTTCCCGAATCTTCTTACCTAATGGTACGGAATAATAGTATCATTGGAGTAGATACACGAATCACTTTAAATATAAGAAGCCGAGTGGGCGGATTGGTGCGAATGGAGAGAAAAAAAGGGGGGGTTGAACTAAAAATATTTTCGGGAGATATCCATTTTCCCGGAGAGATAGATAAGATATCCCGACACAGTGGCATCTTGATACCGCCAGAAAGGGAAAAAAAAAAACTTAAGGAATCCACTAAGGAATCAAAAAAATTGAAAAAATGGATCTATGTTCAACGGATCACACCTACCAAGAAAAAGTATTTTGTTTTGGTTCGACCCGTAGTCACATATGAAATAGCGGACGGTATAAATTTAGCAACACTCTTCCCCCAGGATCCGCTGCGGGAAAAGGATAATATGAAATTTCAAGTTGTCAATTATGTCCTTTATGGGAAGGGCAAAGCTGCTCGGGGAATTCCTGATACAAGTATTCAATTAGTTCGGACGTGTTTTGTGTTGAATTGGGACCAAGACAAAAAAAGTTCTTCCGTCGAAGAGGTTTGTGCTTCCTTTGTTGAAGTACGTACAAATGGTCTGATTCGCGATTTCTTAAGAATCAACTTAGTGAAATCCCAAATTTCATATATCAGAAAAAGGAATCATCCGTCAGGTTCAGGATTGACCTCTGATAATGGTTCCGTTCGCACCAATAGCAATCCGTTTTATTCCGTTTTTGGCAAGGCGGGGGTTGAACAATCACTTAGCCAAAATCAAGGAACTATTCGTACGTTGTTGAATAGAAATAAGGAATGCCAATCTTTGAGAATTTTGTCATCATCTAATTATTTTCGAATGGGTCCATTGAACGATGTAAAATATCACAATGTGATAAAACAATCAATTCCAACTCAAAAAGATTCTCTAACCCCAATTAGGAATTCGTTGGGACCTTTAGGAACAGTCCTTCAAATTGCGAATTTTTATTCATTTTACTATTTAATAACTCATAATCATCTCTCGGTAACTAAATATTTGAAACTTGACAATTTAAAACAACCTTGTCAAATACTTAAATATTATTTAATGGATGAAAACGGGGAAATTTCGAATCCTGATACAGACAGTAAGATCATTTTGAATCCATTTAATTTGAATTGGTATTTTCTCCATCATAATTATTGTAAGGAAATGTCCCCGAGAATTAGTCTTGGGCAGTTTCTTTGTGAAAATGTATGTATAACCAAAAACGGACCACACCTAAAATCTGGTCAAGTTTTAATTGTTCAAGTCAACTCTGTAGTAATACGATCAGCTAAGCCTTATTTGGCTACTCCTGGAGCAACTGTTCATGGGCATTATGGAGAAATCCTTTACGAAGGGGATACATTAGTTACATTTATATATGAAAAATCGAGATCTGGTGATATAACGCAGGGTCTTCCAAAAGTAGAACAAGTGTTAGAAGTGCGTTCGCTTGATTCAATATCGATGAACCTAGAAAAGCGAGTTGAGGGTTGGAACGCGCGTATAACAAGAATTCTTGGGATTCCCTGGGGATTCTTGATTGGTGCTGAGCTAACTATAGTGCAAAGTCGTATCTCTTTGGTTAATAAGATCCAAAAGGTTTATCGATCGCAGGGGGTGCAGATCCATAATAGGCATCTAGAAATTATTGTACGTCAAATAACATCAAAAGTCTTGGTTTCAGAAGATGGAATGTCTAATATTTTTTTACCCGGCGAACTGATTGGATTGTTACGAGCGGAACGAACGGGGCGCGCTTTGGAAGAAGTGATCTGTTATCGAGCTATCTTATTGGGAATAACGAGAGCATCTCTGAATACTCAAAGTTTTATATCCGAAGCAAGTTTTCAAGAAACCACGCGAGTTTTAGCAAAAGCAGCTCTCCGAGGTCGTATCGATTGGTTGAAAGGCTTGAAGGAAAACGTTGTTCTGGGGGGGATAATACCCGTTGGTACCGGATTCAAAGGATTAGTGCACTGTTCAAGGCAGCATAACACCATTCTTTTGGAAAGACAAAAAGGGAATTTATTCGGGGGGGAAATGAGAGATATTTTCTTACACCACAGAGAATTATTTGACTCTTGCATTTCAACGACTTTCCATGATACATCAGAGCAATTGCTTAGAGGGTTTAATGAGTCCTAGGAGCGGATTCTTTTAACTATTTGTGATCATTTGATTTCTTAATGGTAAGAAAAAAAAAGATAATAATGAATAGAAAGTAATGAATGGCCTGGATCGTGTATCAATTATCAATGGTCAATCTCTGGTAGAAGAGAAGGTTCCCTCGGAACAATTCTTTATTTCAGGGCGCCTCGTCTCTTTTTTTTTTTAGAGGAAGTGGGGGAGAAATGGCAAGAAGATATTGGAACATCCATTTGGAAGAAATGATGGAAGCAGGAATCCATTTTGGTCATGGTACTCGGAAATGGAATCCTAGAATGGCACCTTATATATCTGCAAAACACAAAGGTATTCATATTACAAATCTGACTCGAACTGCTCGTTTTTTATCAGAAGCTTGTGATTTAGTTTTTGATGCAGCAAGTAGGGGAAAACAATTCTTAATTGTTGGTACTAAAAATAAAGCAGCTGATTCAGTCGCGCGAGCTGCAATAAGGGCTCGGTGTCATTATGTTAATAAAAAATGGCTCGGTGGTATGTTAACGAATTGGTCCACTACAGAAACAAGACTTCACAAGTTCAGGGATTTGAGAACGGAACAAAAAAGGGGGAGACTCGACAGTCTTCCCAAAAGGGATGCCGCTATTTTGAAGAGACAATTATCACGCCTGCAAAGGTATCTGGGCGGGATTAAATATATTACGAGGGTACCCGATATTGTAATCATCGTCGATCAGCACGAAGAATATACGGCTCTTCGAGAATGTATCACTTTGGGAATTCCAACAATTTGTTTAATCGATACAAATTGTGACCCCGATCTCGCAGATATTTCGATTCCAGCAAACGATGACGCTATAGCTTCAATCCGATTAATTCTTAACAAATTAGTATTCGCAATTTGTGAGGGTCGCTCTAGCTATATACGAAATCGTTGATTAATAATAAGATAAATCAATTTTTTTGGTAACTCCATGGATTTATGGCTGGGGTACTATTCCTGAATCGCACAAAATAAAATAGACAAAAACTGGTGGATATTATGTAATTAGCAGATATTCAAAATCTACAATTCAAGTAGACAAGTCGAAAAGAAGATGGTTGAATCAAAATAATTCCTTTTAAATTTCTATTTCGGTCAGAGGGCAATATGAATGTTCTATCATGTTCCATCAACACACTAAAGGGGTTATACGATATATCTGGTGTGGAAGTAGGCCAACATTTCTATTGGCAAATAGGCGGGTTCCAAGTCCATGCCCAAGTACTTATTACTTCTTGGGTTGTAATTGCTATCTTAGTAGGTTCAGCCTTTATAGCCGTTCGGAATCCACAAACCGTTCCGACTGCCAGTCAAAATTTCTTCGAATATGTCCTTGAATTCATTCGAGACGTGAGCAAAACTCAGATTGGAGAAGAATACGGCCCATGGGTTCCCTTTATTGGAACTATGTTTCTTTTTATTTTTGTTTCGAATTGGTCTGGTGCTCTTTTACCTTGGAAAATCATAGAGTTACCTCATGGGGAGTTAGCCGCACCTACGAATGATATAAATACTACCGTTGCTTTAGCTTTGCTCACGTCAGTAGCATACTTCTATGCGGGTCTTTCCAAAAAGGGATTAGGTTATTTCAGTAAATACATTCAACCGACTCCAATTCTGTTACCCATTAACATTTTAGAAGATTTCACAAAACCCTTATCACTTAGTTTTCGACTTTTCGGCAATATATTAGCCGATGAATTAGTAGTTGTTGTTCTTGTTTCTTTAGTCCCTTTAGTGGTTCCTATACCTGTCATGTTCCTTGGATTATTTACAAGCGGTATTCAAGCTCTTATTTTTGCAACTTTAGCTGCGGCTTATATAGGCGAATCTATGGAGGGACATCATTGACTCGTTTTCGAAATTGTCTTTTTTTGTAGCTTAGAACAAGGCAACGTATGCGTAATTCAAGATAATCGACTTAGGAAACATACATATCCAACCATAAATCTTACAAATACAGAATATACGACCAAGAGTTGTATAAAAAAAATTATGAAATTGGGGAATTGTAGGAAAGAGATCGAAAGGATCTTTTTCCTAAAATTCCTCTTTGGCCTTATTATATCATCCCCCCCCGCCAATTAATATTTTCTTTATTAATATTTTCTTTATATTGTTTTGTTCATTATTTGTTCATTCAATTCCAATAGCAAATACCAAGAGTGATAATTTGAATAAAAATTCTTAGAGTATCACAGGCGGGTGATTAAAAAAAAGAAAAGAAAGATGCTTTCTAAAATGATTCCCTTTTTAGCAAAAAGGATTCCCCTTTTAGTTGATTTTAGTCAATTCTTCAATTCAACGATTGACCAAAAGAAAATATTAATATAATAAATAATAAATTGCATGACCGTACCTCAATCAAATACTGATATTGAGTTCTATGCAATGATTCGCCCCAATGAATTCGTCTATTTCGAGTGTAGCCATGTTGGATAATGATAAATAAAAGGAATAGAAAAAAATTCCTAAAAAAAGAGATTCATAAAAAATGGGGTGATTAGGCGAGGGGGACATAATTAGGTATATGGAATCAAATGCCAACTCTTGTGGGTTTTTTGAAAAGGGGTTCTAGAATACGATTGACTTTAAGATACGAATACTTTGAATCTAAGATATGAATAGTTGGTTTACGTTCTGGAAGAAAGACATGTATATGGGATATTAGATATTGCTAGTTATATATGAACTAAAGATACATCTAATCCACCCTACTCTTGCGACTATTGTGAATTTCGATAGGGATTCCAATAGAAATTATTCGATTTCGTCTTTGCTTTGACTGGGAATTGAATCAATAAAAATAAAGAGATGAAATAAAGTAAAGAAAACGAACGAAGAATTCAAAAAAAGGTCCCGAAAAAAGAAATGGAAGAACAAAAGTCGTATGGATTCATAAAAATCCTGTGTTGTGCCCGTGGATCGGAACTAAAAAAGAGATATCGAAATAGTTTTGATGGTTCAATAATAATATTATTATTACTCCAATTCGGAGTTCTTAGTTACTTCGGCTGGGTGAATCCCAGTGACGGAATAATTAAGTCATAATTCATTGGACGATTGTATCATTAACGATTTCTTTAGTTTTTGTTTTTCTTTATTTTCATTTTAGTGCGAGGAACTTATCATGAATCCACTGATTTCTGCCGCTTCCGTTATTGCCGCTGGGTTGGCTGTCGGGCTTGCTTCTATTGGACCTGGAGTTGGTCAAGGTACTGCTGCGGGCCAAGCAGTAGAGGGGATTGCGAGACAACCCGAGGCGGAGGGAAAAATACGAGGTACTTTATTGCTTAGTCTGGCTTTTATGGAAGCTTTAACAATTTATGGACTGGTTGTAGCATTAGCGCTTTTATTTGCGAATCCTTTTGTTTAATCCTATAAATAGGAAAGGAAATTGACTTATTTTTTTTCTCTTATTGATTATATCTGTGTTTCGGGCTTTTTCGAATTCTATCAAGATTTAACTCCTACAATTGGAAGGACTTATTTGAGGATGAGGAATTAAAATAAGCATACCAATTCGCTTTTTTCTTTCCCTTTCTTAGTCTAAAGTAAGGAAAACCCTCTTTTTAAGGGATGTTGCAACAAACGAGGGGTTTTGCAATTGACAGAAGTCCTGGTCCCTAATACTAAATAGTATCCTTCTTAGCGGGAATCCCCAATTGCCAATTCAAAGAAAGGATTTCAAAATCGAATTTTTGACTCTGTGTCGAAATAGGTAAATTACTAATTTTTTTTTAGTCTATCTAAAAGAGGAGATCATATGAAAAATGTAACCGATTCTTTCGTTTCTTTGGTTCACTGGCCATTCGCCGGGAGTTTCGGGTTTAATACCGATATTTTAGCAACAAATCCAATAAATCTAAGTGTAGTGCTTGGTGTATTGATCTTTTTTGGAAAGGGAGTGTGTGCGAGTTGTTTATTTCAAGAATAGGCTGGACCCAACCAGCTGCACTTTTTTTTTCGTTATAACTAAGGGAAAAGGGTGCATGATTCCGCGAATTACTTCTGAATCAATTTCAAATCATATTTAAGAACCATAGCATTTCGTGATTTGTTGGTAAATCTATTTTGATTCTCTATGAATCAAACCAATAATGTGGGACCATTAACATGGTTAAAGCTAAAGTTTGAATTGAAGTCCAGACAAAGCACGGTACTCTTTCTACTACTATGTTTTACTATAGAATAGAAATATTTTCAAAAGGAATAATTAAACAATTAATAATAATTGGAATTTTTTTTTCGATATAAAACACTCATGTTGATAAAAAGATTTGAGACTTTTAGTGGTATTGGAAATTTGATTGGAAAATATTGGAAAAATAGGTATTTCAAACAACCCCTTTTTATGCTGAATCGATGACCTATGTATAAAGTAAGAAGAATTCTTTGGATTTGAAGAAAAAAAGAAACAACTTTGCTGACAATTATCTATTTTGATTTGGTCAGAAGAGTCCTCCGAATATTCCGGTCTTGGATTAGGGATCAGTCGCAAGATTCATTTTGGAATATGAATAGAGAAGAGAGAGAGGATAGGCTCATTACATTAAAAAAAGATATGGGAACCCCACCCATACATAAGTAGTTGACGTAATTGAGTGTGAGAGCCAAATGAATCGAAAATTTCATGTTTGGTTCGGGAAGGGATCATGGAAGTTTTGAGATGAATGGAAAGATAATCTACTTTCATTAAGTGATTTATTAGATAATCGCAAACTGAGGATCTTGAATAGTATTCGAAATTCAGAAGAACTGCAGGGCGGGGCCGTTGAACGGCTGGAAAAAGCCCGGGCCCGGTTACGGAAAGTCGAAATAGAAGCAGATCAGTTTCGAGTGAACGGATACTCTGAGATAGAACGAGAAAAATTCAATTTGATTAATTCAACTTCTAAGACTTTGGACCAATTAGAAAATTACAAAAATGAAACCATTCATTTTGAACAACAAAGAGCAATTAATCAAGTCCGACAACGGGTT